GACAAGTGGGGAATGTTAGGGTGAACCAGAAAAGTTTGGGTAGAGCCGGATCTAAGCGTTGGCTAGGTAAGCGTCCTGTAGTAAGGGGAGTAGTTATGAACCCTGTAGACCATCCCCACGGGGGTGGTGAAGGGAGGGCCCCAATTGGTAGAAAAAAACCCACAACCCCTTGGGGTTATCCTGCACTTGGAAAAAGAAGTCGAAAACGGAATAAATATAGTGATAATTTGATTCTTCGTCGCCGTAGTAAATAGGAGAGAAAATTCTATTTCTTTCTTCGTCTTTACAAAAGAAAAAAATATAGGAGTAAGTTGTGACACATTCATTCAAAAAAAATCCTTTTGTAGCAAATCATTTACTAAGAAAAATGGATAAGCTTAACACAAAAGAAGAAAAAGAAATAATAATAACTTGGTCCCGGGCATCTACCATTATACCCACAATGGTCGGTCATACTATTGCTATCCATAATGGAAAAGAGCATCTGCCTATTTATATCACAGATCGTATGGTAGGCCACAAATTGGGAGAGTTTGCACCTACTTTTAATTTCCGAGGACACGCGAAAAGCGATAATAGATCGCGTCGTTAAGAAATGTTAATAAAAATTTAGATTAATAAAAATAGATTAGATATATCTATCTACATGCTTATCATTCATTAGTAGGAGGCAAACTTTATGTTCGAGAAGAAACAAACAGACGTATATGCTTTAGGTCAACATATAGCTATGTCTGCTCACAAAGCGCGAAGAGTAATTGATCAAATTCGTGGACGTTCCTACGAAGAAACACTTATGATACTAGAACTCATGCCTTATCGAGCATGTTATCCAATTTTTAAATTGGTTTATTCTGCAGCAGCAAATGCTAGTTACATTCTGGGTTCCAATGAAGCAAATTTAATCATTAGTAAAGCTGAAGTCAACGAGGGTACTCCCTCGAAGAAATTAAAACCTCGAGCTCGAGGACGTAGTTATCCGATAAAAAGACCTACCTGCCATATAACTATTATAGTGAAAGATACGTCCTTACCTGAATATGTAAGGAAAAACTTTCTTGAATGGTCAAAAAAACCTAAATGGAAAAAATGGAAAAATAAGTATACAGATGTGACGTATCATGATATGTATAGTAATGGGGGAGTATGGGACAAAAAATAAATCCACTTGGTTTCAGACTTGGTACAACTCAAAGTCATCATTCCCTTTGGTTTGCGCAACCAAAAAATTATTCTGAAGGTCTACAAGAAGATCAAAAAATAAGAAATTCTATCAAAAATTATATACAAAAAAATATGAGAATAGCTTCCGGCGTGGAGGGAATTGGACGTATAGAGATTCAAAAAAGTATCGATCTGATACAGGTCATAATCTATATGGGATTCTCGAAGTTATTAATAAAAAGTCAGACGCGAGAAATCGAAAAATTAAAGAGGAATTTACAAGAAGAATTACAGATGAATTTACAAAAAGAATTTCATTGGGTGAACCGAAAACTTAATATTGCTATCACAGAAATTGAAAAACCTTATGGAAACCCTAATATTCTGGCAGAATTTATAGCCAACCAATTAAAGAATAGAGTTTCAGTTCGCAAAGCAATGAAAAAGGTTATTGAATTAACTGAAAAAGAAGGTACAAAAGGAATTCAAGTACAAATAGCAGGGCGTATCAATGGAAAAGAAATTGCACGTGTCGTATGGATCAGAGAAGGTAGGGTTCCTCTACAAACCATTCGAGCTAAAATTGATTATTGCTCCTATACAGTTCGAACTATCCATGGGGTATTAGGCATCAAAATTTGGATATTTATAGACGGGGAATAATAAACCTTTCCCTACCTTTCTCTTCTATCCATCGCTGGAACAAAATAAGTTCCTTCCTTCTTTTTCTGTTCAATCAAAACCAAAACGAACAATTCTCATTCTTAATTCTTCTTAATTCTATAGGGTTGAATAAAAATTCAATTGATGATTTGATATAATTGCTATGCTTAGTGTGTGACTCGTTGGGTTTTTTAGGATTAGGGTGAAAAAAAGACCAACCCCTTACTTTAGTCTAAACTAATAACTATAGAACTAATAACCAACTCATCACTTCACATTATCTGGATCCAAAGAGCCAGTCAAGATATGATATATTGGTCATATGATTGTAGCAACTGATTCATTTTTTTGCATAAACAAAAGAAAAATCAATCTGATTCTAAGTCGTAAAGCGAAATAGAGAAGAAGGGTGTGGATAAAGGGAAGGGTGAGAGAAAGAAATAAAAAGACTATCAATGATATATAATTCCAATATAAATAATATGTAAGGTCTATGAGTCATCTCATAAAAGGCAATGTAATAAAGCATCAATACTGATTCATCTATAATAAAATGAATCGGCTTATCGAAAAAAAATCAAGAGCTTCGGGCCAATAAAGACTGAGAGGGTTGACTCAAGAACAAATTAAATTATGAGCTCCATTGTAGAATTAAGACCTAACCATTAAGAAAGAAGCGATGGGAACGATGGAACCTGTGAATCCAAAAGATTCTATTGAAAACGAATTCGAATGATTCATTGATCGGGATGGCGAAACGAACCAGAGACCGATTCATCTATTCGGAAAAGTCATAAGCTAACCCTACAAATGAAATAGCGATTGAAAGAGTCAATATTCGCCCGCGAAAACTGGATTTTGTTGATTTGCAAAATTTGGGTCAATTTAATAGGATAAGGGGCAAAACAAAGTAAAGAGTCATTATAACATTCTAATATAAAAAGTAATACAATATTATCTATAAATAAAAAAATTTAGAAAAAATTATTAATATGTTTAGTTATCTATCCAAACAAGATATACAAATGACTAATAGATTTGATCTAGATTAGGTAAAATACATGATTCGCCGTATTACTCATTAAATACATGTATATCTTAAATTCAAGGTATATCTTAATTGAAATGAAAGATTTGTGAATCCTTTCTATTCTATTCTATTCGCGAGGAGCTGGATGAGAAGAAACTCTCACGTCCGGTTCTGTAGTAGAGATGGAATTCAGAACCAACCATCAACTATAACCCTAAAAGAACTAGATTCCGTAAACAACATAGAGGAAGAATGAAGGGAATATCTTATCGAGGTAATCACATTTGTTTCGGTAAATATGCTCTTCAGGCACTTGAACCCACTTGGATCACATCGAGACAAATAGAAGCAGGTCGACGAGCAATGACACGAAATGCACGTCGTGGTGGAAAAATATGGGTACGTATATTTCCAGACAAACCGGTTACAGTAAGATCCGCAGAAACACGTATGGGTTCGGGGAAAGGATCCCCCGAATATTGGGTAGCTGTTGTTAAACCGGGCCGCATACTTTATGAAATGGGTGGAGTAACAGAAAATATAGCCAGAAAGGCTATTTCAATAGCAGCGTCCAAAATGCCTATACGGGCTCAATTCATTATTTCGGGATAAAAATGAAGAATAGACTAAAAGGAAAAATAGACTGAAAGGAAATAGGTGAATAGCTGTCTTGGGGATTCAAAAAAAAATAGCAAGTGCAGGTTTCTTTTTTTGGACAAACAATATTTCTTTTTTTTCTTCGCCTTTTGCCTTGAAAGAACAGATTCAAAAAAAATGATATGATTCAACCTCAGACCTATTTGAATGTAGCGGATAACAGCGGGGCTCGAGAATTGATGTGTATTCGAATCATAGGAGCTAGCAATCGCCGATATGCTCATATCGGTGACGTTATTGTTGCTGTGATTAAAGAAGCAGTGCCAAAGATGCCCCTAGAAAGATCAGAAGTGGTCAGAGCTGTAATTGTACGTACTTGTAAAGAACTCAAACGTGACAGCGGTATGATAATACGATATGATGACAATGCTGCAGTCCTCATTGATCAAGAAGGAAATCCAAAAGGAACTCGGGTTTTTGGTGCGATTGCCGGGGAGTTGAGACAGTTAAATTTTACTAAAATAGTTTCATTAGCTCCCGAGGTATTATAAAACGAGACCATGATATGGTTATAGTAGGGTATTTGAAAGAAATAGATTCAGAAATAGATTCAGATTCATTAGTAGATTGTGTCTCACGCATATACCTTTAATCATTCATATTTATCAAAAAAAAAAAAACAAGAAAAACATGTTGATTATATCCAAATTTTGAGGAAAAAAAAATTAATTCATCATGGGTAGGGATACTATTGCTGACATAATAACCTCTATAAGAAATGCTGATATGGATAGAAAAAGAGTGGTTCGAATAGCATCTACCAATATCACTGAAAATATTGTTAAAATACTTTTACGAGAAGGTTTTATCGAAAATGCGAGAAAACATCGAGAAAACAACAAATCTTTTTTGGTTTTAACCCTACGACATAGGAGGAATAGGAAAAAGCCTTATAGAAAGAGAAACGTTTTAAATTTAAAACGGATCAGTCGACCCGGTCTACGAATCTATTCTAACTATCAACGAATTCCTAGAATTTTAGGCGGGATGGGGGTTGTAATTCTTTCTACTTCTCGAGGTATAATGACAGACCGAGAGGCTCGACTAGAAAGAATCGGCGGAGAAATTTTGTGTTATATATGGTAATCTTTGTAATATCCGAATTGGATTTGAGACTTCCTATTTATGAAAAAAAAAAGGGGGCGGGTTGTCAAATATCGCCCCTCCCCTATTTGTTAATACCCCAAGGAGGAGGAAATGAGTCAAAAAGAACCAAAAGGTATTCATGAGGGTTTAATTACGGAATCACTTCCCAATGGTATGTTCCGAGTTCATTTAGATAATGGAGATCTGATTATAGGTTATATTTCAGGAAAGATCCGACGTAGTTTTATACGGATACTTCCAGGCGATAGAGTCCAAGTTGAAGTAAGTCGTTATGATTCAACCAGAGGGCGTATAATTTATCGGCTTCGCAACAAGGACTCGAAAGATTAGGTGTTTTTTTTTTCAACTTTCACATTTCTTTCGTGGGAATACGATTTGA